ACAAAGGTTCCAGAAGATGTTAATGGTAAGCAAGAAGATTGTTTACGAAGAAACAACAAGAAAAATTCATATTCTGATACATAAGAGTTATATAAGAATCGAAATAGTCTTTTATTTTCTTTTGGAAAAAAAAAAATTGATTTCATTGAAGTAATAAGACTATTCCAATTCGAATAGTAGTTGAGAAAGAATCGCAATAAATGCAAAGATGGAACATCTTGGATCCGGTATTGAAGGAGTTGAACCAAAATTTCCAAATGGATAGGATAGGGTATTTCTATATGTGATAGATAATGTAAATGCAAAAATTTGTCTTCTAAAAAGGGAAATATTGAATGAATAGATCGTAAATTCTGAAACTTTGGTGTTTCTTTTTCTTTCGGACAAGATAATTCTCGTAGCGAGAATGGGATTTCTACAACGATCGCAAACCCCTCAGATAGAATCTGAGAATAAAACTCAGAATAAAAAAAATTGTTGTAATCCAACAATCGATCTTGGTTAGGATGATTAACCGAGTTAATCCAAAAATTCTGCTGATACATTCGAATAATTAAACGTTTCACAAGTAGTGAACTAAATTTATTGTTATTACAACTAACAATTTCCACGGGTTCGGAATCATTTAATCCATAATCATGGGCAAATGCATAAATATACTCCTGAAAGAGAAGTGGATAGACAAAGTATTGTTGACGAGATTTCTGTTTTTCTGAATACCCTTCGAATTTTTCCATTTGTATTTCTACTTGAATCAGAAAGAAGAAGCATTTCTCGGTTTATCAAATGATGATACATAGTGCAATATGGTCAGAACAGGGTGTTGCATTTTTGAATACAAACCCTGGAAAGAAAGGGAGTCTAATCCACAGATCTTTTCCTTTTCTATCCAATTAGTTTATGTTTGTTCTAATTACAAAAGAGAACAAATCTTTTATTTTTGCAGGCCAATCGCTCTTTTGACTTTGGAATACAGTCTCTTTATCAATATACTGCTTCTTTTACACATTCAATCCATAACATCTCTTTTCAATCCATAATCAAGAATAATTAGGATTTCTAAAAAAAAAAAGAAAAAATCAAGGGTCCGCTCATAGGAAAACCCAACCTTTCCCCGCATCAGGCACTAATCTATTTTTAACGTCTAATTAGATCGGGGAATTATTTCAATTAAGAAGTTAAGCTCGTTGCTTTTTATTTTACCAGAATTGGAGCCAGACTCTATCCATTTATTCACTAGACCCAGAAAATCGGAATTTTTTTATTCCATTCCTAAAATCCAAAATAAGAATTTGATTTTATTACGACATGCTATTTTTTCCATTCATTACCCTTGAGGATCAGTCGTGGTCTTCTAGACTCTACCAAGAGTCTGGACGAATTTGTTGCTTCATCCAAATGTGTAAAAGATCATAGTCGCACTTAAAAGCCGAGTACTCTACCATTGAGTTAGCAACCCAGAAAAAATAGGATCTTAGATACGATCGAAACCCAAAAATCAATGGAATTACACCGCACGCTCCTGTCAAAACATTGAACTAGCAAGACATCAAAAGAAAGATTTTATCCCCCATTAAAAACACTCAAATGCCAAAATGAACAGGTCCGGTTAAATTTCACTAAGGTTAAAAAAAGAGCGGCTCCAATCACGATGGCAAAATTGTCATTTTTTTAGCAATTTTTATTTCTTTAAATTTCTTTAAATAAAATAAAAAAATCTTGTATGAGAGTACATGCAAGAGGGACAACCCTATCATTTGAGCGAAGTGTAGGCAGAAAAACCTAATATGGAGTGAGGATAAAGAGACCTATCTATCTACAAATTCTATTTGTTCAATAGACCTTTGTCAATGGAAATACAATAGTAAGAAAACAAATTAGATATAAAAAGTAAATAAAATAAAGGCTTATGTTGGATTGGCACGACATAAATCCAGTCAAAAATAGGACTAAGAAAGAGGCAAATTGTGTCTAAATAATTAGACAGCGAGGGATACTAGTGATCCCTGTCCTACTTTTTTATTCATTTAGTTCTTCAATTAACTCAAAGTTCCTTCTTTTTCTTTAAAGAATTCTGCCTTCCTTAAAATATCATAAACAGTTCTTGTAGGTTGAGCACCCTTTTCAAGGAAATAGAGAATAGCTGGAACATTTAAACAAGTTTGATTCTTTATCGGATCATAAAAACCTACTTTTCGAAGATCTCTTCCTTCTCTTCGAGATCGAACATCAATTGCAACGATTCGATAGACAGCTTATTGGGATAGATGTAGCTAAACAATGCCCCCCCTAGAAACGTATAGGAGGTTTTCTCCTCATACGGCTCGAGAAAATGATTCAAATTTATGTCTATAATACAAGTAGATAGAAATTAGACTATGACTTGCATTAATTTCCTTACAGAAAAAACAAATTTCATTTATACTCATGACTCAAGTTGGCTAATTTTGACTGACAGACTTAAAAGGAAAAATCCTTCGAAATTTTTTGAGTCGTCTCTAAACTCTTTTCTTTGTCTCATCTCGAACGAATTGACTTTTATTCCTTATTCTGATCCAATTCAATTGTTGAGACAATTTTATTGTTGAGACAGTTGAAAATCGCGTTTACTTGTTCCGGAATTCTTTATCTTTGATTTGTGAAATCCTTGGGTTTAGACATTACTTCGGGAATTCCTATTCTTTTTTCTTTCAAAAGAGTAGCAACATACCCTTTTTTTCTTATTTCCTTCGATAAAGCATTTCTCTCTTCTATAGAAATCGAATATGAGCGATTGATTTTGATAGACTTTTAATTGAAAGAATTTTTCCAATCTTCCAAAATTGGACTTTCTTCTTTTTTTAACCTTTCGACTTCTATATTAAGGATAGACTGACAAAGTTGGCCTAATTTATTAGTTTTCACTAACCCTAGATTCTTTCCCTTGATAAAAAAGAAATTCTGTCCTCTCGAGCTCCATCGTGTACTATTTACTTACAAACAACCCAGCGCAAATTAGGTTCGGGACGAATAGAACAGACTATGTCGAGCCAAGAGCATTTTCATTACTATGGAAAATGATGGATAGCAAAATCCACAATCGATCATGTCCTTCAAGTCGCACGTTGCTTTCTACCACATCGTTTTAAACGAAGTTTCACCATAACAAACATTCCTCTAATTTCATTGCAAAGTGGTATAGGGAATTGATCCAATATGGATGGGATCATGAATAGTCATTGGTTTAGTTTAGTTTTTTGTATACTAATTCAAACTTGCTATCTATGGAAAAATATGGATAAAAGAAATAAGTATTTATCGGGGAAGACTCCGCAAAGATCCAATTTATTTAAACCCATATTCTATCATATGAAGGAAACATAGTTCGAAAAAGACGAATAAACAAGTTTGCTTAAGACTTATTTATTATTGAATTTCCATCCTCAACAGAGGACTCGAGATGGTCAATCCTGAAATGAGAAGAGAAGGATCGACTCTTCTCCAACAAATAAACTATCAACCTCAAAAAAATTTAATTAATTTAATTACTATATTTGAATTAGATTAGCAATATATTTTTCCGTAACAAAAACAATTAACTATTAACTAAATAAACTATTCCAATGAAAAGATTGAAAGTTTTTTGGTAGTTATAGAATTCTCGTACTTCTTCGACTCGAATACCAAAAGAAAGAAAAAAATGAAGTAAAAAAAAAAACACACATTTCGTGTAAGTAAAGTAAAATTAAGGTCTTTGCTTTTACTTATAGCATTCTTTCTTTTACCTAAAAGAAGCAACTCCAAATCAAAAATTAGGAGAAGTATGATTTTTTGAATCCATTCTATCCAACGAACAGTTCTTACCTTATCCTTACCAGAATGGATCATTCTGGATATTTAAAGAATCACAGATCGAGATCGTTTTCGCTTAACCAAAGAAGGACCCTTTTTGCTAATAATATAATACAACAAAAATCTATCTCTATCATAAAGGGATAGGTCTCATTTTTTATACAGTGTTTTACGTATAGACCAAATTTTTCATGAAAATAAAGATATTCAATTTGACTGGACTTGACACTTGATTATGTTTTCTGAGAAAGAAAATGAATGCTTAGAAATGCATCTAATCTAAGAGTTCATAAAAGATAATTATTCTCTTTAATATTAATAAACTTTCTTTTGTCTCGTGCGGGGTACAGTACGATTTCATCTTTCGTTTCATCAGAAAAATCTGGGACGGAAGGATTCGAACCTCCGAGTAACGGGACCAAAACCCGCTGCCTTACCACTTGGCCACGCCCCATTTCGGGTTTTATGCGACACTAATAAACACTATTATGTTTATTTGTTTTGTTATTCGTCAATCCCACTTCAATTACATAAAAAATGAGGGATACTCTCTTGCTAGGATTCTAGACATGCAGATAATATAGAATCCAAAAAATGCATTGATCATTACATGGAATTCTATTAAGATATTATATGAAAGTCGAATTTATTCCATTCTCATTTGAGAGTGCGAATACAAGGAGGTATTTTGCGTTTGGGAAAGTCCGAAGAAAAAAGGATTTAGAATCCGCCTTTTCCTTTTTCCCTTAGAAAAATAACTCAATCAAAATCCAATTATCTACTCTACAAGAACGAAATGCTTGTTATGCCTAATATACTTAGTTTAACCTGTATCTGTTTTAATTCTGTTCTTTATCCGACTAGTTTTTTCTTCGCCAAATTGCCCGAAGCTTATGCCATTTTCAACCCAATCGTGGATGTTATGCCTGTCATACCTGTACTCTTTTTTCTATTAGCCTTTGTTTGGCAAGCTGCTGTAAGTTTTCGATGAAATCTTTACTACTCTGTCTGCCAAATTGAATGATGTATTCATTCCAAAAAAATTCTAAAAATGGATAAAAGCCGAGAAGTCTTATCTTATATTATGAACCTTCAATTCTAAAATTCAAATTCTTCTACATTGAATGTATAACTGCAGCAATAAATTTGGATCAGCCTTTCTACCCCCTGCACCTACGTTGAGCAGGTACCTTTAGGTACCCACACAATACCTAACCTAATTTTTGATATTGATAAGAGTGCTTATTATAAATCAATTCTTGAAAAAAATTGCAAGAATTGATTTTTGCATTTTTAGGTGTCAAAATAAACAAAACCCATCCTAATGGATCCGTGTGGTAAGGAAAAAGGGTAATCTATTCCTTAAAAAAAAAATCTTGGAGATTATGTAATGCTTACTCTCAAACTTTTTGTTTATACAGTAGTGATATTCTTTGTTTCCCTCTTTATCTTTGGATTCTTATCTAATGACCCAGGACGTAATCCTGGGCGTGAGGAGTAAAAATCCAAATTTTTTTGGAATTTTTTCTTACAAATTGGATTTGTTTCGTACATTTATCTATGAGAAAATCCGGGGGTCAGAATTCCTTCCAATTCGAAAGTCCCAAATGATCCGAGGGGGCGGAAAGAGAGGGATTCGAACCCTCGGTACAAAAAAATTGTACAACGGATTAGCAATCCGCCGCTTTAGTCCACTCAGCCATCTCTCCCCGTTCCAAATCGAAAGGTTTCCGTGATATGACAGAGGCAAGAAATAACGATTGCAAAAAATCCTTCCTTTTTCTTTCAAAAGTCCATAAAAATTATATTGCCAATTCCATTTTAGTTATATTCTTTTTTCTTAATGTTAATAAAAAAAAGAAGAAAATTCTTGTTTTTTCTTTCTAAAATTCGATATTGGCTGAGAAACAATCAGATAGATTTTCTCTTCAGCGGGCATTTCCATATAGGACTTGTTATTGTTATAATAAAACAAGCAGGTTATATAAAAAAGAAAAAACTCTTTTTTCGATTATTTATCAACAAAGCAAAAAGGGTTCTTATCAAACCCACCATAAAATCGGAAAGAAATATAAAGTAAGTAGACCTGACTCCTTGAATGATGCCTCTATCCGCTATTCTGATATATAAATTCGATGTAGATGAAATTGTATAAGCGGATTTTTTGTATTTCCTTAGACTTAGACCGCGCAAGGCAAGAATTTTTCGCTATTTACGATTTCATATTCTTGTTACTAGATGTTCTATAGGAATAAGAAAAAATCGCAACTCCTTTCCGCTACACATAAAAATTTATTTCGAAAGTCAAATTTTTTCAATATCTTTCCTTTTTTTTTCAGAATCCTATTTTTGTTCTCCCACCCATGCAATAGAAAGCGAGTGGGAAAAGAGGGGTTACTTTTATTTTCATTTTTCCCTTAAAGGATAGGCTTTGAAATAGGAGTCATGGAATAATGCTGAATTCAAATGTTTATTTCTATAGTATAAGAAAAACTAATCGAATCAAATTCATGGATTTACCACGACCTCGGTTGTGACCCCATAGATAAAAATGCAAAATTTCTATCTTCGAGACCTTTGAAAAAGGGCATTGAACGAGAAAGAAATCGTCCACAGATAATTAAACTATCCTATGCCTTGGAAGTGATACGAGGTGCTCGGAAATGGTTGAAGTAATTGAATAGGAGGATCACTATGACTATAGCCCTTGGTAGAGTTACTAAAGAAGAAAATGATCTATTTGATATTATGGACGACTGGTTACGAAGGGACCGTTTCGTTTTTGTAGGATGGTCTGGCCTATTGCTCTTTCCTTGTGCTTATTTCGCTTTAGGGGGTTGGTTTACAGGGACCACTTTTGTAACTTCTTGGTATACCCATGGATTGGCTAGTTCCTATTTGGAAGGTTGTAATTTCTTAACCGCGGCAGTTTCCACCCCTGCCAATAGTTTAGCACACTCTTTGTTGCTACTATGGGGTCCGGAAGCGCAAGGGGATTTTACTCGTTGGTGTCAATTAGGGGGTCTGTGGACTTTTGTCGCTCTCCATGGGGCTTTTGCACTAATAGGTTTCATGTTACGTCAATTTGAACTTGCTCGGTCTGTTCAATTGCGGCCTTATAATGCAATTTCATTCTCTGCTCCAATCGCTGTTTTTGTTTCCGTATTCCTTATTTATCCACTGGGGCAATCTGGTTGGTTCTTTGCGCCGAGTTTTGGCGTAGCAGCGATATTTCGATTCATCCTCTTTTTCCAAGGATTTCATAATTGGACGTTGAACCCATTTCATATGATGGGAGTTGCCGGAGTATTAGGCGCGGCTCTGCTATGCGCTATTCATGGGGCGACTGTAGAAAACACTCTATTCGAGGACGGTGATGGTGCAAATACCTTCCGCGCTTTTAACCCAACTCAAGCTGAAGAAACTTATTCAATGGTCACTGCTAACCGCTTTTGGTCCCAAATCTTTGGTGTTGCTTTTTCCAATAAACGTTGGTTACATTTCTTTATGCTATTTGTACCCGTCACCGGTTTATGGATGAGTGCTATTGGCGTAGTCGGCCTGGCTCTGAACCTACGTGCCTATGACTTCGTTTCCCAGGAAATCCGTGCAGCGGAAGATCCTGAATTTGAGACTTTCTACACCAAAAATATTCTTTTAAATGAGGGT